TATGTAGAAAGCCTTTTTTTCTAGTATTTACTAGACGATTTGATCTCTTTTTCCTTCTTTCTATAGTGAAGATAGTCGCACGTAATGACAGATCACGGCCATATTATTAAAAGCTTGTGGTAAAAATGGATTTCGTTCTAGTGCCCGGAAATAATATTCCAAAGCTTTTGTATGCTCTCCGTTGCTTGTGTGTATAAGACCTATGTTATAGAGTATATAACTTCTATCATAGGGATCAATTTCTGGTCGCGTAGCTTCATAATAATTCTGTAAAGCTTCTGCATAATTTCCTTCGGATTGAGCCGACATCCGTTACGGTCGTTCATTCTTGTAAAAGAATCTCCGTTACAGAACCGTACGTGAGATTTTCATCTCATACGGCTCCTCCCTTCTGTGCATAGTACTAAAGGTAATAATTCATGTAATCAAAATTTAACTATTCTCATTATGAACTGACAGGAGCTGGTATTTTTACAAGAAATTTCTAACCAGCCTTCCCACAAGAGGTTTTTTCTTACCACCAATCGTATTAGTGATAGATAGAAATGGTAACTCCAACAATTTCTTTGTACTCAACGCTTACGATTTCCAGGAATTAGTCACTTCAACGGTCTTTGATGGTTATACGGGTACCCAAAGCACGAATGAGATGGATCTTAGTTTTCCCAACCATTCTTGTTAGTCCCGATACCGATAAGGAAAAGGGTTATTTATAACAAAGTTTTCGTGTTGTTGATTCCTAGGTGTAGTGCTTTTTCCACAATGCCACCTATGGATACTAATTAAGTAGGATTGACCTCCAATAAAGAACCTATAGATGTAACCTTTCGCTCAATACTAAAATCGATAATTGAAGCATCTAAGGCTGCATCAATCGAGGATACACGACAGAAGGAATTGCTCTATCTCTAAACTTCACCTTCACCAAGCGTAGGTTTCTTTCACTAATTTGTTTTTTTATATTCCTAACTACGTTCTTTTTCTCGTAAAACTGAGGGGTAAAAAAACAAGAAAAGAATCAAATCGCACCATCTCCGTAATAGGTAAATGCCTTTTTTTCTCCTGAAGTTGTCGGAATTATTCGTAATAAGGTATTGGCTACAATTGAGGAGGTCTTATCAATAAAATTTCCATTTATTCGAGATCTAGGCATAATTATCAATTCATTCTATAATTATTTTCATTCCCCTTCGGGGAAAACGATCCCACAAAAAAAGGAATTGTACAGTACAAAATAACATAAAAACAGACTAATTGGAAAAACGTGGAGCACAAATTGTCCTCCCTTTTGACAAAGATGAAATGAAATAGTTGAATCAGATTATATTTCATTCCAATTTAGTAGTATACTATTACTATTTCATCTAAGTTTAATAACCAAGTTTCCTATGTATTGATTTTGATAACTCGATAAGTTTTGATTTGGTTATAAAAAGAAAAAAGAATTGAATAATCATTCCATGATAAAAAAATAAGGTAACCATCCTTTATTTTAATTATTTTAATTTTATTTTGTTTGCATAACGTATATGTGCCACGCCATACAGTTGAAATCAAAAAATGAATCGGACAATTTATGAATTTTGAATAGATCATGGGGTAGCTAATGAAAGAAGTTGCTGTTGATAAATATGAAATTGAAAAAAAAACTTTTCTTCCTATGGAACCACCAGGCGGTCATACCTGTACTACAATTAAGATGAATGGCTCGCTACTTAATTCGGTTTTTGGTCAAGAATAAGATTCCGTAGGAGGGATGGCTGAGTGGTTCAAGGCGTAGCATTGGAACTGCTATGTGAACTTTTGTTTACCGAGGGTTCGAATCCCTCTCTCTCCTTTTCTTTTCATTTATCAACGTTACGTATCAAATCAAATAATAATTGATATCATTATTCTAACAGTCCTTATTTGATAGAGATTCTCTATCCCTAATTAGAGCCTGTGATACGTAAAATACAAATAGAGATATTGTATTGATATTGAAAAGAAGAAAAAGAATCCTATTTATTGTCGATCCATTTTTGATATGTGAATGAGACAAGGTACTCTATTTACTTCAGAGAAGGGGGTAAAAATTGTATGAACCTTGCTTTTTTTATTTTCGTTAGAATCAAGTTTGACGGGAATAATATTCTACGACCAACAACTCATTTATTTTCAAACCGATCGATTTATTATCTATGATTTGATTTACAAATCCTTTATATTGTAAGGAATCAATAGTCAAATGGTTTGGCAATTCCCCGCGGGGGGATGAAACAAGATAATTTTGAATCAGAGCTTTCGATCTTTCTTTATCCTTCGTAGTAATAATATCTCGGGGTTTGCAACGATAACTTGGTATATCTACTATACGACCATTAACTAAAATATGTCTATGGTTAACTAATTGTCTGGCTCCAGGAATGGTCGAAGCCATACCTAATCGAAAAAGGATGTTATCCAAACGCATCTCGAGTAGTTGTAGTAAAACCTGACCTGTTGACCCTTTGGCTTTTCCAGCAATATGCACATATTTAAGTAATTGTCGCTCTGCCAGACCATAATGAAAACGCAATTTCTGTTTCTCTTCTAAACGAATACGATATTGTGATCTTTTTCCCGAGCGCAATTGGGTTTGAAGATAACTTCCGGATCTGGGGCTTTTACTAGTTAGTCCCGGTAAAGACCCCAGACGGCGTATTTTTTTGAAACGAGGTCCTCGGTAACGAGACATATAAATAAAGGCTCCCTTTTTGATTCACTTTCATTTGAAAAAAAAAAATTTTAAAATATATAAAATAAATTCAGACTGAACTAAAGGATCAGCAAAGCAAAACACAATCTACTGAAGTATTACAAAGCAGAATGAAATAAATTTTATCAATATTTTTATTTTTTGTATATATAATATAGTGAAGTTCAAGCGAAGGCTACCTTTTCAAATTTCTTCTGTAAAGATATAGTTAACTTTTTTTATTCATAGCTATAGCTGCAAGTTACCATGACATAATAACTCGACATTTAGAGAAAGCGAGAGTAGATATTTTCAATCATGCAAAGAAAAAGAGCCGGCTATCGGAATCGAACCGATGACCATCGCATTACAAATGCGATGCTCTAACCTCTGAGCTAAGCGGGCGGATATAAGATCAATAGTGTATAGGAAACTCTCGGATCTTAGCTATTACCTGGTGATTCTTCTTTTTTTTTTTTTTTCATTTATTGATTATTTAAATTTCTTCTCTATTTCTATTCTTATTTATTCTATTTATAGTTATTAGTTATAGATTTTAGATTCTATATTCTAAAATAGAAAATAAAAATCTTTAGATTCTTTATATCTAGATATTATATCTAGATATATAAATAGAAATTCAATTCCATATTCATATTATCCTATTAATCAAATTATCATATTAGAATTTCTAATTAAAAATTTTTAAAATAAAATAATTCTAAATATTAAATAATAGAAAATCTAAAAAAATCGAATTTCGAATGAAATTCTTACTATTTTGAATATGATATGATTAATATGAAGATGAATATGAAATAAAGATGGATATGAAATCAATACAATAAATAATAAATACAATCTTAAATTAAATCTTCACTTCAATAATATTAATATGATTATTTTATGATAATTAAAATCATATTATAAATAATTCATTTATTCTCATTCTAATGGTGTAACTAAAAAACTATACTATAAATCTAAATCTAAATTTCACATAAAGAAACTATCTATATCCTAATAGATAAATAGTGAAAAACTAAATAGAATCATATTCTATTGATTTCTATTCGAATAATGTAAATCCATGACTAAAACTGATAGAAACTTGTATTCTATCATTATACACAAGAGGACGAATTGTTAAAAAAAAAAAATAAATAAATATCGAGCGTTCTACTATTTTTAATTCCGCTATAAAAAAGAAGGGGGAGTCAAGGCATAGAAAGGCATAGATATATGTGGGATATATTTATCTATATTGAATTGCGGATACATCAATGATAGAATAATTTCGGATTGAAACAAATAGGGTTCATCCAATAGAGATGAAATGATAGAATGGAAGACGGCCAAAAAAATAAAATAGCAGCATACACTTTTTCGATACAAGAATCCTTACCTAATGAATTCAACAGTTCCAAGATCAATGAAAGAGGTGTATGGAATTACAATTAGATCCTTGTATCATATCAAATATCAAAGCAAAGGGGGATATGGCGAAATTGGTAGACGCTACGGACTTGATTGGATTGAGCCTTGGTATGGAAACCTTGCTAAGTGGTAACTTCCAAATTCAGAGAAACCCTGGAACTAAAAATGGGCAATCCTGAGCCAAATCTTTATAAAAAATGTAAAATTTGAATAAAAAGGGATAGGTGCAGAGACTCAATGGAAGCTGTTCTAACGAATGAAATTGACTACGTTACGTTAGTAGCAAAAATCCTTCTATCAAATGATAGAAATGACAGTAAAGGATAAGCTTATATACCTAATACATACTGACATAGGAAAGATTAATCACAACCCTCTATTTCGATATTTAGATTCATTCTATATTAATTAGAATGATAGAGATCAAAAAATCTATGAAAAAAGGAAGAGTTATTCTGAATCCATTCCCATTTTCCAATTGAAGTTTAAATTGAAATAGAATTCGAATATTCATTGATCAAATGATTAATTCCAGAGTTTCATAGATCTTTTGAAAATTAATCGGACGAGAATAAAGAGAGAGTCCCATTTTACATGTCAATACCGACAACAATGAAATTTATAGTAAGAGGAAAATCCGTCGACTTTAAAAATCGTGAGGGTTCAAGTCCCTCTATCCCCAAGAAAAGCCCATTTTACCTCCTCTTATTTCTTTATCTTCTTTTTTTTTTTCATCAATGGTTCAGTTCAACCAAAATTCAATATCTTTCTCATTTCATTCACTCTGTTCTTTCACAAACGGATCCGAATAGAAATCCTCGTTTCTTCTTCCAATCCAATTTCATTTGTATAGATTCAAGGAATCCCCGTTATTGAGTCATTCACAGTCCATATCATTATCCTTACATTTACAATACAAAGAAAGTCTTCTTTTTGTTTTGAAGATCTAAGAAATTGAGGAGCTAGGTACAATTTGTTAAGACTTTTTTAGTTCTTTTCATTGACATAGATACAAGTACTCCGCTAGGATGATGCACAGGAAATGGTCGGGATAGCTCAGTTGGTAGAGCAGAGGACTGAAAATCCTCGTGTCACCAGTTCAAATCTGGTTCCTGACACGTGAATAATGTATCGGATAAATATTAATACCTCATACAAATGAAATTCATTGATACGGATCGGGATACATATTCTTTACTTTCCTTTTCATTTTTATTTTTTTCCTCTCTGTTCATACTTTGATCTTATTGAAATTTTAAATAGGATGTTAAATTTTCGTATATATCTCAAATTTCATAAAAAAATTAGATAAAAAGATTCAGATTGAAAGGATAAGAATAGAAAGGATGTTTTTCAGACACAGTACAAATCAACCCCAATTCCTTTCATTTTTCATTTCGTCTCTTCCGTCTTTTTTTTTTTTCATATTTTTTTTTTTTCTCACTCTTGCTCAATTTCCGGCGCCCCCCCCTAAGTGATGTGCGCGATACAAAGTTCATGGTACAGAACTCTTTTAAGTCATCCTAGTTTTTCTGCTCATACAAAATGTATATGATATCTTTCCAATTGGGGAATATCAATGAGAACCTCTTTTTTTAGCCACCCTCATATGAATTAAAGTCCAGTTACTCTGTTTCATCTAGAAGGGAATGTAAAAATGTTCTTTGATTGAAATGAAATCTGGAGTCGTGTCGTATAAGTACTTATCATTCAAAGAGCATCTTGTATTTCATAGAAATTGGGAGTGGAGCAATATAGTCTTTACGTAAGGACCAGCCTATCCAATTTTCAGGCATCAAGATACGTTTAAGGCGAGGATGATTCTCATAAGAAATTCCCAACATATCATAAGATTCCCGTTCCTGAAAATCCGTACTTCTCCAAATCCAGAAAACGGACGGGGTTCGAGAATTACTCCTGGGGGCAAATACTTTTATGCATACCTCCTCTGGTTTATCTATACCATAACGTATTTTCGTAAGGTGATACACACTAGCTAAAAATCCGTCTGGTGCTACATCATAGGCACACGAGCGTAAATAATTGTAACCATATACCATATACATATAAAATGACAGCAATTGAGTCCCAATCTTTGGTTTTTTTTTGTAAAGTCTCTATTCTTCGGCAATCAAAGCCTAAAGTTCTATGAACTAGCTCATGCTTGACTAGTCAATCATATAAACGAATTTGCATCTCCTTCATCTCTACCACATTTTTCTTTGTATCAATACTTCACATTGACAATGAAATTGTTAAAGACTGACCCGCTCTTTCTTATTCTGCACAAAGGAACCCTGCCTGATTAACTAATTCGTAAGAAGATACTGACCCTTTGGACTTTAAATCTTTTTCAAATTAAAATCTAAAAGGTATCTCTGAAGTAGATGGTAATTGATAGAGTAATCCTTGATTATAATTTCCAGTATTTAGTACTGTGTCGAAGGTAAACCTTGTGATTAGTAGTAAAACATCGATTCTCCTGTTGATACACAGTTCTATCTTCAACTTCAAAGATTTTTTGAGATATCTTCTTACGAAGTTTCGTTATAACATCTATAAAAGAATCTTCTTTATAGTAAAGAAAAAATTATAAAGAAATTCAAGAAAATTTAAAATAATAATCATTAAGAATTCAATATCAATAGAATATGATAATATTATTACTATATTTTTATTAGTATTTTATTAGTATAACTATAATAGTATAGTTATATTTAATTTTTAATTTTATGGAATCATGAACGTTCGGCATAATATAGGATCCCTCTAATAATCTTCTCCTAATAGTCTAATAGAAAGAATCACACATTATCGAGCAATTCGACAGACCAAATTCCCAAACCCGCTCAACTCTTAGAATATAGAAGGAGGAGCCTTGATGGATGTAGGGCTAATTAATTAGCCCTACATTATCTTTGAAACAAATTTAAAATTGAAAGAATCTAAGAATCTATTAGGTTTGTTGTTCAGCCAAAAACTGATTATCCACAAATACTCAAGATCAAGAAAAGAATAGGTCCTAGATCCATGCGACTTAGGATTGGATTTGCTTGGGTCAGGTTGAAGTCTTTAGACAGTATTCTTTCATGATTTTAATTTCATAAATTGACTGGGTTTGGGTATACCAAACCCCAAAAAAGTGTATAAATAACTCTTTGATCATGGGCAATAAAAGAGGAAAAAGTAATTCATTCATGAAAATGGATAAAGAAATATGGTTATTTGATCCGAGATTTGACAAATACCAATTGGGTCCGTTGAAATGAATTATTGTGTTTATTTTATTGTTCCTACTATTAAAATATAAAATAAAACTACTAAAATCTCTATACAAAACAAAAATG